ATATCATTTCTTGCTACGGAGCACGCAAGGGGGTTGTGGATACTGCTGTACGAACATCAGATGCTGGATATCTAACGCGCAGACTTGTTGAAGTAGTTCAACACATTGTTGTGCGTAGAACAGATTGTGGCACCACACAAGGGTTTTCAGTGAGTCCTCTAAATGGGATGATGTCGGAAAAAGTTTTTATTCAAACATTGATTGGGCGTGTACTAGCAGATGATATATATATGGGACCGCGATGCATTGCTATTAGAAATAAAGATATTGGTATTGGACTTATCAATCGATTCGTAACCTTTCGAATACACCCAATATCTATTCGAACTCCCTTTACTTGTAGGAGTATATTTTGGATCTGTCGATTCTGTTATGGACGGAGTCCTACTCATGGCGACCTGGTCGAATTGGGGGAAGCTGTAGGTATTATTGCGGGTCAATCTATTGGAGAACCGGGTACTCAACTAACATTAAGAACTTTTCATACTGGCGGAGTATTCACTGGGGGTACTGCAGAACATGTACGAGCCCCCTCTAATGGAAAAATCAAATTTAATGAGGATTTGGTTCATCCCACACGTACACGTCACGGACATCCTGCTTTTCTGTGTTATATAGACTTGTATATAACTATTGAGAGTGAAGACATTCTACATAATGTGAATATTCCACCTAAGAGTTTTCTTTTAGTCCAAAATGATCAATATGTAGAATCCGAACAAGTGATTGCTGAGATTCGCGCCGGAACATACACTTTCAATTTTAAAGAGAAGGTTCGAAAACATATTTATTCTGATTCAGAGGGCGAAATGCACTGGAGTACCAATGTGTACCATGCATCTGAATTTACATATGGTAATGTTCATCTTTTACCAAAAACAAGTCATTTATGGATATTAGCGGGAGGGTCGTGCGGAGCTAGTGTAGTCTCTTTTTCGCTTCACAAAGATCAAGATCAACTGAACATTCATTCACGTTCTGTCGAACGACGATATAATTCTAACCGCTCCGTAACTAATGAGCAAGTGAAAAATAAACCCTTTCGTTCGGATATTTCGGGTAAAAACGAGGGCAATCTTCCTGTTTATTCCGAATTAAATCAAATCATATATACTGGTCATTGTAATATACTATATCCTGCTATTCTCTATGAGAATTCTACTTTATTGTCAAAGAGGCGAAGCAATAGATTCATCATTCCATTCCAGTCGATTCAAGAACCAAAGAAAGAAACAATGCTCGATTCAGATTCCGATATCTTGGTTGAAATACCTATAAATGGTATTTTCCGCAGAAATAGTATTTTTGCTTATTTTGATGATCCTCAATACAGAAGAAACAGCTCAGGAATCACAAAATATGGGACTACGGAGGGGCATTCAATCGTCAAAAAGGAGGATTTGGTTGATTATCGAGGGGCAAAAGAATTTAAGCCAAAATACCAAATGAAAGTCGATCGGTTTTTTTTCATTCCCGAGGAAGTACATATTTTGCCTGGATCTTCTTCCATAATGGTGCGGAATAATAGTATCATTGGAGGAGATACACTAATCACTTTAAATAGAAGAAGCCGAGTAGGCGGATTGGTCCGAGTAGAGAGAAAAAAAAAAAGGATTGAACTTCAAATCTTTTCTGGAGATATTTTTTTTCCTGGAGAGGCAGATCGGATAGTCCGACACAGCAGCATCTTAATACCACCAGGAACGGGAAAAAGAAATCCGAAGGAATCTAAAAATAAATGGAAAAATTGGATTTATGTCCAAGGGATCATACCGACCAAGACAAAGTATTTTGTTTTGGTTCGACCTGTAGAAACATATGAAATAGCAGATGGTATAAATTTATCAACACTTTTCCCTCAGGATCCGTTGCAAGAAAGGGATAACATGAAACTTCGAATTGTCAATTATATCCTTTATGGAAATGGTAAAGCCTTTTTTGGAATTCCTGACACAAGTAGTCAATTAGTCCGAACTTGTTTAGTATTGAATTGGAGCCACGCTAAAAAAGATTCTTCTATCGGGGAGGCCCACGTTTCCTTTGTTCAAATAAAGACAAATGATCTGATTCGAGATTTTATAAGAATCGACTTAGTCAACTCCCCTCTTTTGTATACCGGAAAAAGGAACGATTCATCAAGTTCATGGTTGATCTCTAATATTAATATTGGATCAAGTCGAACCTATATCAATCCGTTTTATGCCAAGGCAGGGATTCAGCAACCCCTTATCCAAAATCAAGTAACTATTCGTACCTTGTTTAAGAGAAATAACGAAGATCAATCTTTGATAATTTTGTCATCATCCAATTGTTTTCAAATGGGGCCGTTCAACAGTGTAAAATATCACAATGGAATAAAAGAAGCACTTAAACGAGACCCCGGCATAGTTTCAGTTAGGAAATTGAAATCATTGGGGTCCTTAGGAATAGCCCTTCCAATTACGCATTTTGACCGTTTACTAACCCATAATCCAATTTTGGTAATGAAATATTTTCAACTTGACAATTTAAAACAGACTTTTGACACAATTCAATATTATTTAATGGATGAAAATCGAAGGATTTCGAATCCCGATCTATGCAGTAAAAAACTTTTGAATCCATTTTATTTGAATTGGTATTTTATCCATTGGCATTTTTGTGAAGAAAGACCCACAATAATTAGTCTTGGGCAGTTTATTTGTGAAACTGCATGTATAGCGAAAAACGGACCCCACCTAAAGCCGGGCCAAGTTTTAATTGTTCAAGTTGATTCTATAATAATTAGATCAGCTAAACCCTATTTAGCCACGCTAGGAGCAACTGTTCATGGACATTATGGAGAAATCTTTTCTAAGGGAGATACTTTAGTTACATTTATATATGAAAAATCCAGATCTGGTGATATAACGCAGGGTCTTCCAAAAGTGGAACAAGTCTTGGAAGTACGTTCGATTGATTCAATATCAATGAACCTAGAAAAGAGAGTTGAGGGTTGGAACGAGCATATAACAAGAATTCTTGGAATTCCTTGGGGATTCTTGATTGGTGTCGAACTAACTATAGCGCAAAGTCGTATCTCTTTGGTTAATAAAATACAAAAGGTTTATCGCTCCCAGGGCGTGCAGATTCATAATAGGCATATTGAAATTATTGTACGTCAAATAACATCAAAAGTTTTAGTTTCAGAAGATGGAATGTCTAATGTTTTTTCACCCGGAGAACTAATAGGATTGTTGCGAGCGGAACGAACGGGGCGTGCTTTGGACGAAGCAATCTGTTATCGAGCTATTTTATTGGGAATAACAAGAGCATCTCTGAATACTCAAAGTTTCATATCTGAAGCGAGTTTTCAAGAAACCGCTCGTGTCTTAGCAAAAGCTGCTCTACGGGGTCGTATAGATTGGTTGAAGGGCCTAAAAGAAAACGTTGTTTTGGGCAGTATGATACCTGTTGGTACCGGATTCAAACAATTAGTACATCGTTCAAGGCACCAAAATAATAAAAATAAAAATTTATTTGAGGGGAAAATGCAAAATATTTTGTTCCACCATAGAGATTTATTTCATTCTTACATTTCAAAGAATTCCCATGATACATCAGAACAATCATTTCCATTTCTGGGATTTAATGATTTCTAAGAGCGGATTCATCCCGTTTAACTAGTTTTTAGCTAGTCTGTAGTTGATCTGGTTATTTGATAATTTAAATTAAATAATTTAATAAGTATAATATATAAATATTATAAGTAATAAAAATAACCAGGAATACAAATAGAAAGGAGCCCTGGATTGTGTCTCAATGGCCAATCTCCGGTAGAAGTGAAGGTTCCATCGGAACAATTATTTATTTTATTTCGGGGTACGTCGTCTCTTAAAAAAAAAAAGAGAGGAAGTGTGGAGAGAAATGACAAAAAGATATTGGAACATCAATTTGGAAGAGATGATGGAAGCGGGAGTTCATTTTGGTCATGGTACTAGAAAGTGGAATCCGCGAATGGCACCTTATATCTCTGCAAAGCGTAAAGGTATTCATATTATAAATCTTACGAGAACGGCTCGTTTTTTATCAGAAGCTTGTGATTTAGTTTTTGATGCAGCAAGTAAGGAAAACCAATTTTTAATTGTTGGGACAAAAAAAAAAGCAGCCGATTTGGTAGCCCGAGCTGCAATAAGGGCTCGATGCCATTATGTTAATAAAAAATGGCTCGGTGGTATGTTAACAAATTGGTCCACGACAGAAACACGACTTCATAAGTTCCGGGATTTAAGAATGGAACAAAAAATGGGGGGGCTCAACCGTCTTCCGAAAAGAGATGCAGCTATGTTGAAGAGACAATTATCGCACTTGCAAACATATCTGGGTGGAATTAAATATATGACAGGTTTACCCGATATTGTAATCATCATTGATCAGCAAGAAGAAGATACGGCTCTTCGAGAGTGTATCACTTTGGGAATTCCAACCATTTGTTTAATTGATACAAATTGTGACCCCGATCTTGCAGATATTTCGATTCCAGCGAATGATGATGCTATAGCTTCGATCCGATTAATTCTTAACAAACTAGTATTTGCTATTTGTGAGGGTCGTTCGAGATATATACGAAAGCCTTGATTTATAATAAGAGAAAATGACTTTTGGACCTTTTTCGAATTGCTTGTACGGGTCTGGAATGAAAAAAGAAAAATGAATGGGGATATTGTGTGATTTGTTGATATACAAAATATAAAATTTTAAAAAGCGACGATTGAATCAAAATAATTCCTTTTCAAATTCTATTTCTGTCAGAGGACAATATGAACGTTCTATCATGTTCCATCAACAAATTCTATGCTCTATCCGGTGTGGAAGTAGGCCAACATTTGTATTGGCAAATCGGGGGTTTTCAAGTGCATGCCCAGGTACTTATCACTTCTTGGGTTGTAATTGCTATCTTATTAGGTTCAACCGCTATCGCTATTCGGAATCCCCAAACTATTCCGACTAGCAGTCAGAATTTTTTCGAATACATTCTTGAATTCATTCGAGACGTGAGTAAAACTCAGATTGGAGAAGAATATGGTCCTTGGGTTCCCTTTATTGGAACTCTGTTTCTGTTTATTTTTGTTTCGAATTGGTCCGGGGCTCTTTTACCTTGGAAACTGATACAGTTACCTGAAGGGGAGTTAGCTGCACCTACGAATGATATAAATACTACCGTTGCTTTAGCTTTACTCACGTCACTAGCATATTTTTATGCGGGTCTTAGCAAAAAGGGATTGGGTTATTTTGGTAAATACATTCAACCAACTCCAATTCTTTTACCTATTAATATCTTAGAAGATTTCACAAAACCTTTATCACTTAGTTTTCGACTTTTCGGGAATATATTAGCTGATGAATTAGTAGTTGTTGTTCTTGTTTCTTTAGTACCTTTAGTGGTTCCGATACCTGTCATGTTCCTTGGATTATTTACAAGTGGTATTCAAGCTCTTATTTTTGCAACTTTAGCTGCGGCTTATATAGGAGAATCGATGGAGGGTCATCATTGACATGTTTTTGATTTTGAAATACGCTTTTTAGCTTAGATAAAAGCAAAGTAATACTAATATTAGGACATTATTCTAATATTAGGACATTATTTGTTTTAAAAAAATTGGAATTGCATGAGCTTAAATCAATCAAATACTAAGATTGTTCTGCAATGATTCGATCTACTGAATTCGTCTATTTTTCTAGAATAATGAAATGAAAAAAAGGAATAAAAGAGGAAAAAACTCGATTCCTAAAAACTAAGGTGGTAGGGGAGCGAGTGGTGCCCTAGGTATTTCTAATCTAATGATTATAAGTCAACTTTTTTCGAAGACGTATTCTAGAATCTGATTGACTCTAAGATAGGAATAGTAGGTTTACATTATCCAAGGCGGGCTTGTATATGTGATAATGGATTAGGTATATATGACCTAAGGGGAGATCTAATTTGATTTATTGCTATGAATTTAGACAGGGGTTTCATCAATAGAACTACTTCTGTTTCGTATGTGACTGTGAATTGAATAAGCAACGAAATCAAGAAAGACTAGAAAGAACAATTCGGGACAAAGCAACGGACGAAGTAAAGTTGTGGAACTTCACACCAGAGTTATGAGTTACTTCGCCTGGATCAATTTGAGTGATGAAAAGAAAAAATGGAGTTCTAATTCATTGGTTGCTTGTATCATTAACCATTTCTTTATTTTGGTGCGAGGAACTTCTAATGAATCCACTGGTTTCTGCTGCTTCCGTTATTGCTGCTGGATTAGCCGTCGGACTTGCTTCTATCGGACCTGGAGTTGGTCAGGGTACTGCTGCGGGCCAAGCTGTAGAAGGTATTGCGAGACAACCCGAGGCGGAGGGAAAAATAAGAGGTACTTTATTGCTTAGTCTGGCTTTCATGGAAGCTTTAACAATTTATGGACTAGTTGTAGCATTAGCGCTTTTATTTGCAAATCCTTTTGTTTAATCTAATCCTAGAAATCTAACTAAAAACTACATTTTTTTTATTCCCCCACCCTTCCCATCCAAAATTTCCCTCCTACAATTCCTTATATTAGTTAAGATAATGCCCAATTTCCAGGAAGGACAGATTTTGGGTGGGGGTGTTTGCATATCACCTTACTTTTTCCTTCCCCCTTTTATCTTACTCCAATAGAACTGAAATGTTTCAACAAACACGGGTTATTTCACAAGTAACATAAGTCCGAGTGAGTATCGAATTCTCATTCGTAGTCGAAATTGAAAAAGTAAAATAAAATATAGTTCTATATAGAATAGATTTTTACACTGTTTAGGTTTAGAAAGAAAATCCAGGGGGGGCGAAGTGATCCAAAAAGAACTTTGTTTGCCTTTTTTATTCTAGGGAGATCATATGAAAAACGTAACCGATTCTGTTGTTTATTTGGGTTACTGGTCATCCGCCGGGAGTTTCGGGTTTAATACCGATATTTTAGCAACAAATCCAATAAATCTAAGTGTAGTGCTTGGTGTATTGATCTTTTTTGGAAAGGGAGTGTGTGCGAGTTGTTTTTTTTCAAAAAAGGGGCTGTATCCGACCAGCTGCACCTTTTTTTGTTAGAACTAAAAAAAAGTGCATAATCCCGCGAATTACTTCTGAATAATTTCAGAAATCATATGGAAGAACCATAGCATTTCGCGATTTTTTGGTAAATCAATTTTGATTCTCTATGAACCAATAAAGTAGGTCCAATAGCATGGTTAAAGCGAAAACGTTTGAAATCCGGCGCAGCATGGTACTCTTTCTACCACTACGTTAATACAAGGCTGGTTTTTACTATATTGGAATTTTTTTCGATATATAACACTCATGTCGATAAACCAATTTGAACCATTTATTGGAAAAATGGGTGTTTTACCCACTTTTTATCTAATGCTGACGTGATGGGATGACCTATGTATAAAATAAGGTAAGAAGATTTTTTGGATTTGACAAAAAAAAGAAACAACTTTGCTGACAATTACATATACATATTTTTTCTGTGG